AAGATATGCGATTCATTCCCGTAATGATTATAACACAGAATTAAAAACTTTATCTGTAAGTTCGATCATTAAAAAGGTTCAAAGAAAGGGTGGGAAGCAGTCCCACAGGCAAGGGTGCCGTATAGGCAGGGAAGGGTATAGGCAGGCAAGGGATTGTTAAGAATCAATCGGCGAGAGCATCATCGTTGGCTGGAATCGAAATGCGAGGGTCACAGTCTCGATTCAACAAATCGTTGGAATCCCCAACTCGAAGAGCCGTATATTCTTCTTGCTGATCAATGATAATGACAATATCGGGTAACCCTGTCATATCTTTGATCCCACCCAGATATGTTTGCAAGGTGGATCATTGTCTCTTCAACATTGCTGCATCCCTTTTGGGGAGACGGTTGAGTTTCCCCATCCTTTGTTCGGCCCTTAAATCCCTGAACTTTTGAAGTCTCGTTTCCGTAGTGGACCAAACCACCATTTAACATAATGGCACCGAGCCGTCAGCTGCTTTCTTGTACCTAAATTGCTGCATCAAAAACGAAATCGCAGGCCTTCTTGCCTTTATTGCGGAGATGAAAGGTGCCATTCTAGGATTCCATTTCCTAGTTCTGTAAAGAAAAGATCAGACCGGGGAAGTTGAGGAGAGATGGGGAGATTCAGGTGAGAGTAGATCCAACGAGGAGCATAGCGAGAGTGGACAACGAGGAGCAAAGCGAGAGGAAGCGAGGACGGAACTAAGGGCTCCGGTTTGTAATTAACTCCTGTTGAGGAAGAGGTACTCAATAAGGGAACTACTCACTCAATACGGAAACGGACCCGCTAACTCTTTCTCTATGGGCTTAGGGGAGTCATGTAAAGTGAAGTACTAAGTTGTTTAGTTACGTAGAGCAGCGTAGTGATAGAGTTGTTAGGCGCTCTATCCGGTAAACTAAGTAGTTGCTTGGCGTGTCAGCCGCCGTCTTCCTCTGATTTTCTATCCCTATCTCTATGCGGGTTCCCCAACTCGATCAGTCAATTAACTACATCCCGGAGCCCCATTCGGTAAAAACGAAGAAGGCCCATTTGTCTCGTTTTACAAAAGGTCAGCCCCTCGCGTTTTATTCGTCTTGGCCAGTGTTTTCACTGACGCACCACGCGTTGGTGTGGTGGGCAGCCTGGAAGGCGTATCCTGGACGGTTGTTTCTCGACTATGCCATCTTAGGTGATGACATAGTAATCGCTGACAGTAATGTCGCGAGAGAGTACCAACAAATCCTATCTGATGCTGAGGTGATTATCTCGAAAGAGAAGTCACTGATCTCAGAGACAGGGTGTGCGGAGTTCGCTAAGAGGTTCATGGTCAATAACTGCTCAGAAGATCTGAGTCCAGTATCGGCCAAAGTTTGTAACCTTTTTAGTGGCTTCGCTCCGGCCTTTCACTTAAAAATCTGAGGAGTGTCTTTAAGGACCTCCTTTAGACTGAGAGGTGCTGGGTACCGGACGTATTCATCCGACGGTGCTCCGAAAGGACGCCACCGCCGATGGCTGCGACACTGGTTGTTGGCACATTCACCATCTGGTCTTCGACCTTACCCGATTGATCTGTGGCTAACTCTGCCGGAAGGCGGAGCCATCGACCCTTATCGACTCGGACGGGTCATAGACTTCGTTAAGTCCCGTATCGCTCCTAGGGATTTTGATCCCGAAAAGATCGATAGTTTAAGGGTCGAAGATCAATGGCAGGATCAGATCAATCACTGTGACGCCCAAGACGTATTTGAGGAGCTCCTCAAATCATGGATTAGGGAGCATCTTCTCTACGTCGCGTGGTATGCAACAGTGACGGTGGATTACACCGCCAAACTGTCCGACATCTTAAAAGCTCCAAAGATGAACTGGGACCCCTCTAGACGAACATATGAGAGAAAGATTTATGTTCGATATGGACTCCTATTTCAAGCCTGGGAGAGGTATAGGGATCCTCCTCCTCTCGCCCTGACTAGTTTCGGGTCGAAGGATGTGGTGATCTCCGAATCTGGTGAAGACTCGGTCGAGTCACTGCGACATGAGTTCGAATCTAGAGTACCACTTTCAGAGATGTTTACGGACTGACGTAATGCCAGCTTTCGTTCGTGGTCTAGCAAACCATGTAAAGGTTTACCAAACATGAGAGTTGATACTCAACTCACCTCCCCTCTTCCACAATTAGGTGAAGACCAGGAGGGTCCCTCACGTCAACCTTCAGCTTCCCTCCCCTCGATGCTCCTGCACCTGGAACTACTCGTGCACCTTTCACCGCCGCGCTAATACTAAAAGGGTCGACGGAAAGATTCTTACATAAGCTGCTGAGTGAACCCGGTCAACCGTCCCTGCTTATGAAATAGGTGGTGCTACTGTTTATGGTGGTGGACCGGCACTTCCATTGCTACCCCTGCTGATAGTGCCCCGGGCAACTGGATCAATTGGATATGGCTGACGCCTTGCCCTTGCGTCCGCAAGCTCCTTTGCTCGCTCCGTCTCCGTTCCCCATCTCCACCTCTGATGCTACTGCTCCCGCTGGTCCCGGATTGACTGGATTGGTATCGACTTTCGCGACCTAATCAACCGCAAGCGCCTCTACTCCAGTTGCCGGTTCCCTGAAAGGCTCTCGATATCGATCACGACCAAACTCACCCTCTACCACGACGATCACGAACACCAGAATATGGATTTCCTTCAAAAGTGGGGACTGGATTGGGATTTTTATCAGTATTGTCAAAATCATCCGTGGTTGCTGGACCAACTACTGAATCCACTTAACCAATAATGGGCTGCAAGATCAACCTTCCATTGCAGCGGCTGGCCATTCCCTGTTAGCTGTTTCAGCAACCATCTTTTTATCCCAAAACCAAACACTGACTATCCCCTCCCTCCGGGAGATAGAAAGAACCATCCAACCTTTGTTGGAGAATGATGTTGGGAGAAAGGCGACTCTTGTGATCCTTCGACCTTCCTCGGCAGACAAAATAGGTAGAACAACATGCTCCACGATACGATAATAGTAGGGGGCTCGAAGTGAATGAGGAATCAAAGACAGTTCTGCTCTCTGGCTATCGAGACTCGCCCGAATCCATCGCTACTGCCGGTTGCTACTCCCGAGAGTTCTCGCTACCCGGCATTCAATCCCAACTAATGTCTCGCATTCCCTCATCTGGTTCATACTTAGGGGGAGGGACAAGCACTCGCCCTAAGTAATAAAGGTTGGAGAGGGCTTTCGCTCTCGACCGCGGGCCGCCCCTGGAATTCGTTGGTTTGTTCGATTATCTATAAAACGCGGTGAACCATCGATCAAAACAAGGCAAGTCGTTCATTCAGTGGATTACCCGACCGGACACGGATTGGAGTCATAATGACGAAACAGAGGAACGACTTTGGAGTTGAAGCATATAAATAAAAAAGGACTTGGGAAAGGTTGCGAAGCAAAGGAGCTTGAAGTTCATCCATCCGGCATTGGATGCGTCCGTACCGAAGGGGGGGAAAGTCAACCATAGATAAGCGAGTTAGCCTCCGGTCTAGATAAATAACTATTTCTAGCCGCCTTTCTCGTTAGCCGAGCGAGTTCGTCTTTGCCGTCTCTTACCCCGCCTTTACCTTTTCGTACTTGATTGTATTATCAATCTCCAACTTATACTTTAATGGCCAGCTCAGATCCTTTATTAGCAAAAAAAGCAACCGCATCCGAAACAGTAACAGCACCCGCAAGAGAACACCTCTACCTCTGTTCTTATTCCCCTTCCCTTCTCAAGACCTCCGACTTCCCCCAGAAGAGGGAAATCGGCTGGACCTAGGCCCTTCAAACCCAGCTGATCATAGGTCCATTACCTACGGGGGGAGACCCCAGAGAAGATGGCTTAGCTATGTTAGAAATCGAGAGAAGATGGCCTAGCTGTGTTAGAAAATGACTTTTGGGGGGGTATGACGTTTATTTGCAATGCATGTGAATTTGCAGCCAAGAAAGGATTTGAGTGGCACTCTTTCTAAATAGGTAGGAATTTCTCGCTAAAGAGAGAACTAATGGCTTGGTGCGATCTTCAACAAAGTGCATACCTTATGAAATGATTGACCGAGAAGAAGCATATAAAGTATAAAGCTCTGGGGATCAAGAACTCCTCATTATGTTATGAACACCAACCCAATCTCTCTGATAAAAGGTTGCGAAGCAACGGGCGTAGCGAAGAGGCAGTTTTCACTGTTAACATACTATATGCGGAATATGCATTGTTTGCGGGGAATACGTTGCTATTGAATCCGCTGTTAGATAATCTGCTGTTGAGGAAGAATTTTTATTAGCGTTACGCCTCTTAGGCCAATTAAGAGATCAGACTTCAAGGCATAGCGCCGTCAAAGGCTAAAGAGGAAGAGGTGCGTCAAGCTCGTAGCATCTGAGAATAGTGCTGACTTTCCTTCAAGCTTCTTTCTTTGGCTATTAAGGAGCCCCACCAATTGGCTTAGTGTTCTTTCGTACAGGAAGAGGGGCGTAGCGAGAAGACTAGGAATTGAACTGATAGCTATCTACGAGCTCTTGCCACTCTACTTCTTCACTTTTTAGGAAGGGATAATCACCCATAAAAGCTGTGTAAGTCGTGTCCTGTGCTTTTCTTTTTAATGTCTCTATTCCGGAGTGGCTAACTCAAGGTGCGAAGAAACCGCTTTCTATAAGAAATACCTTTAAGGACCTTTTCAAGATTGGATTAGTGGGAATCCCCCGAAGACCCTAGGCATTTGACTAGTCAAGTATCAATTAAAGTATCTATTTCAAGGAGATTTATTTTATATTGAATACCCATCCCAAAAAAGCATACTCTTATAAGAGCACTCGTAAGGTCACTTTCAAGTTCACTCTCCATAGTCGTGAATCTATGCACAAATACCCCTCTTAAGGTAAGGATTCAAAAAGAAAAAAGACTGATTCACTTTGAGGTGCGGCGCGAGCTAAGCGTTCAAGTCCTACCATTATTTATTCTTTCTTCGATGCGAAGAATACGAATTATAGAATAAAGCAAAGCAGACTTCCCCTTTGACTACAAAAGCAATACCTCCAAAACCCTCCAGTATTGGTGCCGCCTGTGCCCGGAAGCCCTCTTATCAACTATTTAACTGTGCTCCAAACCTCTATGGGTTGTGTATTGGGTCAACATGATGATTCTGGAAGAAAAGAGCTCGCTCTCTACTACTTGAGTAAGAAATGAAATGACTGCGAATCTCGGTAGTCTGCTCTGGAGAGAACTTGTTGTGCCCTAGCCTGCCTGGACCGCTCACCGGCTTAGGCAATACATGCTATATTTCACCACATGGCTCATCCCTAGGATGGATCCGATTAAATACATCTTGGAGAAGCCATATTTTTCCGGAAGGATCTTGAGGTGGCAAGTCTGATTGTTAGAATATGATGTGGTATACATGACTTGTGGCAGTGTTGGGCAGTGCAATTGCTGATCACCTTGCGGACAATGCTATTGATGATTATGAGCCCTTAAAATTCTAATTTCCTGATGAAGCTGGCCATCTATGAAGAAGAGGAAGAATCCGAGGATGATGTGTGGAGGATGTATTTCGATGGAGCCGTGAATCTGTCAGGAAACGGTATTGGGGCAGTGCTGTTCTCCCCCTTTTTCTTTAATTTGACTTCTCTTCTAAGAGTTGTTCAGTTCGGCTAGGCGGTAGTCAAATATCTAGGAATCTCATTCCGGGCAGGAGGTCGATCAACAAAAAGAATATCCTTCTTCCTTGCGCTCCTGGAGCTGAAGCTCCCTGCTATTGACCGGGATAGCAAGTCCGATCTTTTGCATGCAACAAGACTTCCAGAAGCTCGAGCAGTTGAATGACCTGCGAAAGAAAAACTTTCCGTGTCGAGAGCCCACCCCTGCTGCTGTTGCTGAGCCGGAGTTTGTATTTGCCCGTGGGGGGGGTTCACAATAATGTTAGCCAAATCTTGGATCAGTTGGGTAAGTCCCAGAATGGGTTGTTTAATCATACCTTCATTTTCCTTTAGTTCCGCTTCTTGCTCTTAAAATTCAGAAAGACTTGTTTGGGTTGGTTGTTGACCAACAGAAAGCATGGGATGCACCGTATCGAACCATGTCTCCCGGGGAAGCGCTCTTTCAGCTACCTTCTCCTCGGGGTATGGTTTGAGTCCTGGTGCGGAACTCCGTTAGAAAAGAGATAAGTGATTCCTCTCTTTATTTATGATAATTGGGGTGACGCTCTCTCTCTAATAAGTTATTATTTTGAATATGCCGTAGCGCGCCCTGTAGTTTTCTCGCTTCTTGGGTAATTAATGTTAGGGGGCATTTTCTTTATATGTTTCTCTATCATTTTAATTTAATGCATTTTCCCTTCCAAACCGCGGCATCATAGCTCTCTTTTAGGTGTCTGCACACCATATGCGAGCCTCTATGGGATTTCCTTCGTTCCAAAGATTTCCACTTTTCCTTCGCCTTTTTGACCGAGCAAGGCAAAGCCTTAACTTGAAAATTAGGGCATCTTCGCGCTTTACTAATATATAGGGCTTTTCTTCGAAAATGGCACGGTGGAATTTGTCGATTTGCTTGCAAATCGAGCCTCTTTCGTGCTTTCGTCTCAAGTGACCAGAGAAGGCGGAAAGAGAGGCGAGGGAGGGAATTAAAGACAGCCTTCCAACTCAATTCTCTATCCTCCGAATCAATCCCCCACTCATTATAGCTGCCTTCTTGATCGACCGCTCCACCCCGAACTTACAGCCCCTACTTTCATTCGAATGTCGACCCGGCAACAACCTCGAACTACTCCTCTGAAAACCTCCATTAAGGCCTTACCCTGCTCCCCAGTTACTCGATCGAGGGCTTATTTATATATATAATAATTGAAACAACTCCGGTCGATCAATCGCTAATGTATAACCTTAGAAACGCTTTCATTGGAACTTCCTTTCCCGATCAAGAGGCTGTTAGGGCTTTAGCCCAGGAACCAGATGCCCATTCAATAGAAGAAGTTGTTCGACCTTTCTTTCGTTTAGTTTGAACCACCCGACTGAAAAGGAAAAGAAGGCTAGGAGATGACTCGTCATCGATCCGGCTGTTGGACCCAGGACCCGGCCCGGATATTTCATAACATGTGTTTCATTCGAAAGGCCAGGAGGAATAAGGATACCATTGAACTGGTTTCTAAGCTCCATCTGCTGCTAACGGGGCGGGGCCCACCCTATCTATCTAAGCTAAGTGCTCCATCTTACTGCAGGGAACTGGCCTCACAGAGCATCATAGTCAGCACGAGAGCCTCAAACATAGTAGCCACGGTAGCTTTGGTTATTACAGGAGAACGTGCCCATTCATGCAGAGGATCTACCGGGATTTTCGACTCCCCTAATGGATTTATAGGTCAGGAGCCAGTGTTGGCTTGTGCGAAGTCGACAGGGGTGGAAGATCAAAAAGTTTTATTGGGACGTTTTGCTTTATTTTACGGAAGAAGGAGCTCTAATCCGCCTTTTCAAGCTTCCCATCTGCTGATCAGGTGAGTGAGGTCGAAAGACTTCCCAGGTCGGGGGTTTATCCGGACATCTAATCCATGCAGGTATGCCAAATGACTTTCTCTTTATAACGAGGAAGGGAAATGGAATTGAGCAAACGATGTTATATTAATTAAATATAATAAATATAAGAAGAAGCGGCTTTTGAACGAGGCGCTTGCGGTTTTTTTATTTAAGCATGAAAATTATGAGAACATATATGCGTATATAATTTTAATTTTAAATTAAATAAAAAAGGCGGAAAAGCAGTTCTCTAAGAAAATTGTTTTTCTTGATTGATTGAGATTGACTTCAACTAAGTGATCAGCGCTATCACTGACTTCTTCTTAGAACTACTAATCCTAGCGTTACCCGTGAAGAAAGGAATGACCGGAAACCCTATAAGACGACATCCATGGATGCTTAACACTGTTTCAACCTAACGAAGATCGATGATCTTGGGCATAGCGAATAGCTAGGAGATAAGATGTCATGATGCGGAGATTAAGTTGCAAAGTCTATTCATTTACAGGACTGAATAAGATTCTGCTTTCAGTGCTCTATTTCTATATGATAATAGTGGATTAGTCCGCTCGAAAGAGGCATCCCTTCGCTCAAAGCTTGCTCTTCCTTCGCTTACTCTCCAACAAGCAACTCTCAATTTCAACCGTAACTACATAAACTATTGATTAACAAGCAGCTCATTCCGCGCATATTGCAGCTCATATTGTAGCTCATCTGGCGTGCGCTAGATCGGGCGGAAGATCTATCTCTAATTAGCCTGTTTCCCTTACCTTGTCTATTCTATTGGTACTTATTCATTAAGCTGACTCCTTACTAGATATCTTATGATCGTGTACTTGGCTTTCCTGTTGTTAGTTATGCCTGTTGTGTTACTATTTTCTATTCCATCGTCCTCTCTAAGGCAAGGCGTAAGCACTTGAGAATTGGATTGATAGGAAAGAAGCAAGGGATGACTTTTTGGTTTCACTCACTACCAGAGACCAGGGGGTCATCCTGTTTCCTGTTTTGGTTGTGGTAAGCCGCTTCCTACAATGTAGACTCTTTTTCCAGTTGGATTTTTGATTTCGAGAATGTTGAAATACGATCATCGGTCGAGGGATATTCTGTAGATAATGGACTGATGAATAGGCATGGGAAACAGCAAAGGCGGAGGGACAGAGCACCCTTAACCTTAAGTCCGTCTAACCAATCAAGAAGCATCCTTATTTGAGTTGTAGAACAGCAAGTTTTGGGCTTTCTTCCATTCTTCTTCTGTGAAGGGCAAGACTCCACTATTGCATCTCAAACAGAGTCGTAAATAGAGTCTGCATTCCAAGATAGATATTCGGCAGGTGGTACAGTCGATCATACAAAGAGATGCTTTTACAGACACCTCTCACTACATGAAAGAGACGCCACATCAACTTTACATGCACTAACAAAACACACTACAAACAAACACAAACAGCATACGGGTCCGGCACAAACAAAGCATGAAAATGAAAGAGTAGACTACAGAAACTGTCACTACTTCTCCTCCTTCGGACCGCATCATAGATTGAGGAGCAACATTCTTCTAGTCTCCCCGGCGGGAACCGAACAATGAGCGCTTGCCGTTCATTTCGCAGCATTTGTAGCCTCCTCTCGAGGCCCTTTATTCTCTGGTCCGTCGCGCGCATGCGGTCTCCTACGACGGCAGGGTTCACCGGGCGCAGGTGTCCTGGGCTGTTAAGAGTCTCCGGCGGTCGCACAGGTCGTTCTCTACGTGCTGTATCTCCTCTCCAACTTGAACGAGCCTTTCTGCGATATCCATAGTTCATCAACCGCGCTAAAAAAAAATTCTTTGATTTGATTTTAGAGCACGAAGGCTTATCGAGCCTCTATTTATAGAGTGTAGAGTAATCCCGCCATGCGGCACGAATTTGATGGCAGGCACAATCCTTACTAGTTTTCCGCAGTTGAGTACTATCATGCCTGTGTGATGAACAAACTAACTACCTTGCGAAGCAACACGCCCCCCAGCTGCCTGTGTGAACAAACTTTGCACAACCAGCTTAAGCAGTTCCGCCTAATCGATCGCTGTGAAGTAAGTAGTGGAGCTGGCAGACCGTTTCGTCTTTGTTGTATAACGGGAGGAGAGGCGCTTGGTCGTGAACCAAGTAGTCGAGCATTCCCTACTTACCCCACGGAGCGGTAAGTCGAGGTAAGGTTTAACCTTAAAATATACCCGTTCCATTCGGGTGCCGTTATGTCTTTTCTAGAGCAGAAGAGTGCCTTTCACCAACTTCTAGAAATAGAAGAGGTTGCGAAGCAAAGGCTGGCTGTTTAGGTAGGACCCATTCATTATCTCTGATACAATGAATTTGGGTTGTTGTTCCATCAAAAAGCGATGAGTTAGGAATCCCCCGTAAGCTATAAAATCCGATAAAAAACGACGTTCCAGAGGCATCTTCCATTCATATCGATTTGGGTCTTTCTGCACCATATTTAGATCTTCCCCTTCTTCGATCCGGAATTCCCAGCAAATCCTTGACTCCTCGAATACAATGGGATTTCACACCTGGCGAATCTTTCACTCTACCTCCTCTGATTAAGACTAAAGGATGTTCCTGCGAATTATGACCTTCGCCTGGAATGTGAGCAAATATATCATGTCGATTGCTCAACCGTACTTTGGCTATCTTACGTGGAGCTGAATTTGGTTTTTTCGGTCTTCTCGTCGGAACACGCGGGCGTACTCCTTGCTTCTGGGGACATTGATCCGAAGCTCGAGTACGGTCCGTGCGCCGTTTTTCTTCTCTACCATGACGAATCAATTGATTTAATGTAGGCATCGCTCTTTCCTTTGTCCTTCCCCCCTTGCCCTCTCACTAGTGGTTACTCCCGATCCGAAGCACCCCTTTTCCATTCATAGAGAGATCCAATCGTCAAAATCAATAAAAAGGCCATCATGGACCAAGATCCAAACGGATCAATCTTGTTGGGAGGTACTGCCCAAGGAAAAGAAAAGGTGACTTCCGGATCAGGGATAATAAATAAAATAGAAACCAGATAAAATCGTATATCGAAACGACTTCTGGCATCACCGGAGGGATCGGAACCACATTCGTGGGCCGACAATTTTTCTGGATAGGTCGAACTATTGGAAGCAAATGGAAAAGGAAGACCGAGTGGGATCAAAGAAACTAGCGGACTGATCACTAAATAGATAAAAATAGGTGCAAATTCTGACATCACCACAGCTCACTTCGTTCTCTCGCTCTGCTCGCGGCGCTCCTTGCTCGCGGAGCGGCATACCGAAAAGAAAAAGAAATCAAGGAAGATTCGAACTTCCATAGCTGTGTTAGCTGGGCCACCTGCCTGATCATCTTTCTTTTACATATACATACATAAATGACTGGATCACATCTTTCCGGGTCAGCTCTCTCCTATCTCATGTTGCTCTTTCAGCTGTCATTGCCGTTACATCTTTTTTTCTTCCGCGCAAGTGAACGAGGAAGCTGACCATTCCGCCGTCGATCAGTTATTCAAAGCAGGGGTCGGTCTAACTACGAAATATTGATTACAATGCTCGGTCCCACACTCTTTCTTCTTTCGTTTTAAGACCTAATAATAAGAATTTAAGGGAGAAGCAAGCTTCCTTCTTCGAAAGCTTTTCAACATAAGGCAGACCCGGTAACATTAGAGTTGATAAAGTGCGTGCCACACTATGACATCCAATAGCAGAGACAGAAATCAAGCTTGCATCTCCGTCTTGGCTAGAATGATTATCTTTTTCCGTTTCTCCTGTTAGTTAGAGAGGAGATTTCTATCTATCTATCTTGTTGGTTCTTCTTCTTTCGAATCTTAACCATGAAAGTCAGTCAATGTTGGCTTCCTCGATTAGACAGTTGACCACACGCATTCAAGGGTAGGGAATAAGACCTTCTGTTTACAATTTTTAACGTAAATTCCAGGTTGTTTACGACCATACCAAGAAATCTCCTGAATTGCTTTTCTGATCTCATTGTGGAAATACCATTTAGAGATAGGCACCTTATCTATGCAATAAGGATCTCACTCTTCAAGACAGATTCGTGAAAGGTCAATCTACGCCATGGAAGTTTCATTGCTGAATGACTTGTCTGCTACCAACTCCTTCCTCTCTCTATGGGTAGGGCATCTCTACATGTGAGACCTTGTATACAAATTTCTCACATACCGGATTCCCGAGGAAGAGCTTCTCTCCTGCCGTCTGAAGCCTTTAAGAGTAGGAAGAAGGTTTAGGCTTTCCAGGGGGCTCCTATTCGGCCTGAAGGAGTACTGCATCTCGGGACTACCACGAGGCTTGCGTTCTTTAGAAAGACCGGAAGCCTTAGATGAGGTTCCAGACAGAAATTTCTTATCAAGAGTCAGACATTCACGAATCCATCTTTCTGCCTTAACGTCTCACAGTCGTGGCAGCAGCAACTTTTACAGCTTCGGTACGCCTTCCCTACTCTCTCTTTTTTGGGCCTAGTACTATCCAAGGACTTTAGGTAGAGCTCAATGGCGCGATAAGATAGTTCTGCAAATGTTTTTGAAGCGCAAGACCGTGTATCTGCTTATCCACCCGCGGATTGTAGGTTAGCAATGCAGATCTTTACCCCTTCAGATTGGACCCAATCCTGGGCACTGTAAACACTTGCATTTCGCCACCGGGTGATAAAATATGTTGCAGATTCGCCGGGCTCCTGTTTCATCTTGGTAAGGGTAAGCTCAGTGATGCTTACCTTCCTCTGCGGGCTGTAGAATCGGTTTCAGAACTCCAACTCCATAGCATGCCAATACTTGATCGAATCTGGAGGGAGGAGCCTAGGAAGAAAAGAAAACAGGAAGAAGTATGTTAAACGTCGCGTTTTTAGCCTTCTCGATCATTTTCTTAGAGTTGTTCCGTTCAATCGAGCCTATCGATGATTTGTGAGTTGAGTTGGAGCTTACCCCCGAGCCAAAGCCCTATATTCTAGCTTCAGGACCTGTTGCATCATCTGATGCGGATAATTCTGATTCAGTTTCTGCGTCTGTTGATGCGCCTGTTTCGGTTGATGCGTCTGAAAAAACGGATTCTCCGGTTGCTTCTTCGGATACCTCTTTTCAATATTCCGTACCTGGAATTTAAATCATTCCCTTCCTTCTCGGATCAATGGTTTACTCTGTTGTTGAATCTGCTGCTCCCAGATCAGCTTCGAAAAGAAAGCAAGCCCTCGGACCAATCGGTTGAAAGCCTTCCCCTCTCCTCTCACCTCCCAGCTTCCGATTCATCTGGCCTGGAATAATGCTTCGCCGCAAGCGCCTCTTCACGCTCAGCGAACAGTCAATGTGGTCATTCTCCTATCTGTCCTGTCCCTGGGACTAGTTTCGTTCCTATCTATGGTCTTTGACCTACCGTTCCAAACAGGCTTTTCTAAATGCTACTGATCATACCGTATACAGAACTCATAAGGATAGTGTGGGTGGGATTTTGATCAACAATAAAAGAGGAGAGCGTCACAAGCTAACCGTATAGCCATACCAACCGTACCAAAGAAGCTAGCGGAGGATAGACCAAAAGCTTTACGCAGCAATTGCCCGACAGAGGAGCACCCAAATAAGCTGGAGCTTGCAGCTAGCTTTGAAATAAGAAAACGGAACAACTCAAATATGCTCGAAAAGGCGAAAACAATGGCCCGAAACATGCGTTGAACATGAGCGGTGAGTGTGCAAGGTCCCAGATCATTCAACAAAGAAAACCTAGGATTTGGTGGTTTAATATCTGCCAGTTGAGGCTTTCTCATTTCTGTCCCACTAAGGTTCCTCCGACCCTAAGACTTTGGTGACTTCTTTTCCTTCCCATAATTGACTGATTCTTTCTAACATATTCAATCTTTTCTCCTTTCACTCACGGATAAGGCTTGACTCTTGTTACGAGAGGAAATCTCCGACAGAAGTTCTAGGTTTGCGCGTCCGCTTCGTGTGGGAAAGGAATCCGAATGCCTGGTTTGGGTGCTATCTCTTCCCTGCCGTTCTTTTATACATAACGGCGTAGATATTCTTTACTAAACACTTCAAAAGGCTTGCTCTCAACTAGTCTGAGAAAATGTCCGCCGTCTCGTAGCTGCTATCTTACTACCTCTCGCCGACTCTCAGCGCCCCCCACTCTGAAAGGTTACTGGACATGGGCGATGTGACGAGGTGCGAAGCGAACGTGCAGTCCTTCTATGGCATGAGGTTCCGCGAGTTGTCTCGAAAGGAAGTCCGTTGAGCAGTGATCTCGAACCTCATTTACGACGCATGCGAGGAGACATCGGTCAGTGGCTGTTTGAATCGGGATTTTTCTTCAGTGCGCTAAAGGAAAGATCTCACTGTATTCAAAGATGGATTGAATCCTGGAACAAAACTAGTGAGGCGTACCTGCTGATGGGCCGCCGGGGGGATTTGGATGCCGTTTTTCCTAAGAAGCAGCCCCGCTAAAATAGCTTATTTCATACATTTGAAAGCTAATTCTCCACTTTTATTAATTTTTGACACAAGCACTTTATTTTGGCCAGCCATGGGCAAGAGCATCTTATCTCCTTGGGCCTGATGTCGTAGAAGGAGAATGGTCCTCGATGGATTTCCCGAGAGCTTAGAATATCCTAAGAATGAGAGGTTCGGCCTATGTCAAGCACCACTTCGACGGCCGAGGGAACATATAGCATTCGGTATGTATTCTCAAGGAGGTGAAGAAGTTGAGAGACTGGCCATTCAATTACCCGATCGAAGCACCAGGATAGCTCATATGACGGACGGGAGGCCTTTTGGCAGAAGCAGAGTCTCTTACGTAGAATAAAAAGCCCAGAGGACTGTAAAGGAAGTCGCGGGAGGTCAAGGGTTTTGACCTGGAATCCAGTTAACGAAATACAGATTGCACTTGTCCTTAGAGAGCGTAGAGAACAAAGGGATAAAACAGCGCTAATGGGAAAGCCCTATAACACAGGTTTAGGACCGATCCGAGCTTCGAACCAGTCCCCAGATCCACTGGCGTGAAATCCTTGTTCTTTTGAGAACACGCAAAGCGGACTCGGGGAATCCAAAAACAGCCTTGAGAGAAATTGCTCCCCATAAGCATGAACCATTCGCATGAGAAACTGAAAGGTTCCTAAGGAAGCGACCTGAAAACAGAGCGAACCCTTTTCGCACGTCTTTCATTGATCGCACACCTTCCTCTGTTCTCGAATTAGATTGAATTGGTCCTATGCTTTGGGTTTTTTAAGACCACGACTGAATGAAAAAAAATATCCTGATCTATCAGCATCAGTATCGACTGGATTGATTTTGTCCGTCGAAAAGAAGCGCAACTTTTAGGATTGACTATTATAATTTATAAAAGTGAAGGGAGCCAAACACGTAGTATCATTGTGTAAGTTGGCACCCCTTACTTCGTTGTATGCAATTCATTTCATTGTTCAGATCAAGGCGCATCTGTCTTAGGTACCCCACTTATACCTAAAAATCTCATATATGCACCGCTGCTGATCCTGCTTAGCGCCCTTTCTAAATCCAGCTTCAACCGAGCATACGTCTGCCGCGGGAACAGGAAGAACGGAAATTTACTTTTATGTTGAAGTCTTTCCCGTTGGAATGCTGGGGGGCGCCTCGCACGTCTTGGAAGAATCATGCTTTGTATCTTCAGTTGTTGGCCCATGGTCCAATATTAATAACTAAGAGGAAAGGACCTAGAAAAAGCAGAGAAGAGGGGACCTCTAGGAGAAGCCGAAGCAGAAAGCCCACATACATGTACCAGGGATGAAGTGTCTGGTTTGATAGAACCAGGGTTTGGCAAAGCTAGTGCCTTAAGCAAGTACAGAGCTAGATTCAAGGTCTCTAATATAAGATATTTTATATAATAGAAGTCACTAGCCAAGCTCTAAGATTAGCAGTCGATTCCATAAGCATAAGAGCCGATTTGGCATAAGAGAAAGAAGAAGACATGGGATTGGGAGTCTTTAACTATGTCATCGAGGGGCGAAGCGAATCCCTTTCTTCTCGGCCATTAAGCGAGTCAAAGACTTTGAGTGGACATAAGAATGCCAGAGATCCTTTGATCAGCTTAAAAGGTATTTGAGTTCCCCTCCACTGCTTACTAAGCCAGTCCCTTGGGAAGAGTTGTTTCTGTATCTGAGCATACTATAAGTTCAGTCCTGGTCCGAGAAGACAAAGGAGTACATAAGCCTATCTATTATACAAGTCGAATATTGCAACCAGCTGAGATGCGGTACCCTAAAGCCGAGAAATTTGCCTTGGCGGTTGTGAACTGAGCCAGGAGACTCAGGCCCTACTTCCAGGCTCACACCGTTGTTGTACTGATTGATCAACCCCTGAGACAGACTTTACAGAACCCCGACACCTCAGGACAACTTGTCAAATGGTCGGTTGAATTGAGCGAGTTTGATATCCACTACAGGCCCAGAGCAGCTATCAAAGCCCAGGTATTGGCAGACTTTCTTGCTGAATGCACCTTCTTACTTAGATACACAACCAGCTCAGGACCAACCGGAGACCTCGAAGGCGGGGGAAGCAAGGGCTCAGCAGCTCGAACCCTTGTGGACCCTGCACGTAGATGGATCCTCTAATGCAGCAGGCAGTGGGTCAGGGCTGATACTAGTCGGCCCAGGAGGAGAAACAATAGAGTATGCTCGAAGGTTCTCGTTCGGAACAACCAACAATATCGCAGAGTATGAAGCTCTGATCACAGGCCTGGAGCTTGCAAGGGAGGTCGGAGCCAGACGACTAGCTGCCTATAGTGACTCGGAGCTGGTTGTTAACCAGGTTAAGGGAGAGTATGAAGCCAAAGACCCAGTGATGGCAAAGTACCCTGAGAGAGTCAAGTCTATTAGCTCGGAGTTTTCCAGCTTCGAGCCGAGTACCGAGAGAAGCAAATTCAAAGGCTGATGCTCTATCCAAGTTGGCGTCCTCGAGTCGCGGAAAGCTGTAATCATAACTCCTTAGTCCACCCGTAGATCCTAGTCCGACTTCATACCCATTAGCGGCTCCTTCGGACCCTTTACCGCACATTGATGTTTTGATTGACAATACAGCTGGTTATGAGACTCTCTCGTTTATGGATGGGCTTGTTCAAAGGCGCCATCCCAAGTAAACTTTGAATTCTTCTTTAATTTAACAGCTTCATCAGCGGGTTTCTTTTCTCAGACAGATTGGAGAAAACGGATATAGGAAAGCCTTCCCAAATAACTCTTCAATTGACGGACGGTTGTCGGTCTTGGCATGTCGAGCGCAAGCGCCTTTTTTTTGTCTCCTATGACTAAGCAACCGGTCCTTTCGTTGATTAAGTGGGTAGGAGGAAAAAGAGTTCCTGTTTCCGAGTGCCAAGTCAAGAAGAGAGGAGAACCAGAACAAGAGGAAAGATAGATAAGCCTATGTAGCAGAGGGGGCGCTGTGAGGATGAGGATAGAGTCACTTACGTAAGGTAAGGCTCCTCCGCTGTCAGTTCAGATGAGGGAGGGGGTCCGCGCAAGAAACTGTCCCACGCTAACGCGCTAACTAGAAGAAAAATACATACCCGCGCAACGCCAAGGCAAGCAAGCCTAGGACTAGGACCAGAACCTAACTAAGGGTCTTGTCCCTACCCAACTCACTCGAGCAAGTCCGCTTAGCAATGACACTGACCACTACTTACTTACATTACGCGCTATTTCGCTATTTTCTTTATATAATCATAGAGGAAACGCGAATAGGCTTGATAGAGGGAATATGGAATTGCCAACTAGGCTGGCCTATGATTAAGCAGCTAAAGCAACCGCTATAACAAAAGACCTAATCGCAAGCGCCTATAGATTGATTTTCTACTATCCATTCTCCAAACTTAAGGAACGGGCATTTTCGGGGACTAGCCCGCCTTCGATAGCCTGTGCGGATGTTGTTGAACCTGCACCCGAAGTATAGAAGCTTTCCAGTACCGTAACCGTAACCCGCGATCTTCCTATTGCCAAGAATCCCCTACGACAAGCCCCTAGCGAAATGACGTTACAGCTTCATTTCCTAACGCTAGGTCCAAGGGAAGGCCGAGCTACTTCGCTCCAGTTTGGAAGCAAGTGCCCCATTTTATTATCATACTCCTTATTCGGGTTAAGGAGATTCAATCACCAGATAGAACAGTAAGGACAGTATTGGGAGATTCCCTGTTGAAGTTCAACTTTCTCGGTTGCTGATTTTTTGTCTTAGATCCGAAAGTCAGGATTCCAGTATCAAGCTCGATGCGAATTGAGTAGTCCGGATCTATTAGTTTTTAGATCCTTTTGTTCTGTTAAGAACCGGACAGTAAAGAATAGGGAAGGAAGCGGCGCCTATTCTCATACCGTTCAAGTTCAAAAAGAAAGTGCTCGAGAGAACGTAAGGTTCGATGCTCATTTTCGATTACAAATTAAAAATCGGGTTGAAAAGGGTGCCATGACAGGGCCAGGTTCAAGTCTCTTGGAGAATGCCACTGTAAGTGGAAGTGATTGTGCTTTAGACCTGGTTGCCCTATAGTACACCCGTTAGACAGAGTTTGGACAGAAGGATAGTTATAGCATCGCCCTATATTGTAAGGGAATTTACTTTCAATTGCATCAAAACCTTTCTTCTTGGATTCGGTCTCGTTCGTTTTTCTCCCCTCCTCGTACGTAGGTCTTCTCTTTCTACCGCTTTTGAAAGCATTCCTTCATTTCAATAGCTCATTCACTCAGTTCGGTATCGGAAAATCAATAGGTTTTCCTTACCATAATTGACCTGACCTTAGTGCCTGTATACAGCCTCTTAGTAGTGAAATGATGAAAGGAAAATTCCAAGCTCCCGCACCACCTTCTTGAACAAAGTGATCTTATACCTCTTCTTGTCAGTCGAGCGTCTACGAACCAGCTCTAGCCTTCAAGTCAAGCATGTGAGGGTAAGTTTGTACGCCCTTTTGTAGATACGTAGCTCGAAGTATGGAAAGGAAGATTCCAAACCTTCGGCCTGCTATTCATTCCTAAATCCGTTAACTCGATGGGACGTCAACAGCGGGAATGCCAAATGCAAGTTATGGTTCACGCAGTCAAGCAGCAAAGCTCTCTTTCTCTTCGGGAGCTTTCTCCACTTCCACGCTTTAGAATTAGATGATTTTTCATTTTTAGATTAAGGCCTTTTGGTTTTCTATTTTTTCCCTGCATTGTAGCTGGCAATCCTATCCTAATGGGATTGCCTCCTCACTTCTCTAGGCCAATTGAGGCATTGAGACACCTAGACGAATGTATTTTCGCCAAACCAGACATTTTGATTCGAGACTCTTGATCTTAAGCCTTACCCTAGCTCCTTAGCTACTTGATTTGAACAGAACTGGGCTATCTCAGCGGTCCCTTGGTTTTGGCATTTCAGGATTCACTTCTGTGAAGAAAGGGAATATTGAGTAAAGCGATCTGATGAAAGACTTCACTTTAGTAGGATTGAAGACACAGGATCTTCTCTTTCCCTTTCGTTTAGCAAAAGGGAGATTTTCTATTAACCAAAAACCCGCCTATAAATAGACTGAATTTCTTCACTTGCCCATAATTCCGTTCTACTCGTTCTTATTTCGAGGAAGAACGAGCCTTCGTTTCAGTCATTACTGCCCGGACCAAGGTCTGATCTTTCTTCACCAACTCGGTGTTCTCTTGCTAAGTCAAGAACTCCGAGCGGGGTGGAGCGACTTACTAACTACGGTGAGCGGTGTGAGCGATGCAAGCGCCTTATATTAGTCTTGCTGGGCAGTTAGTAAGAGTGAAGCGTAGCGGTCTGGCACTCGTGGACCTGAGCCATAGTTACTTCGTTATCAGATTTCACCAGGAGGAAGATATGATGGATGAAGGCCTGGACCGGCTGTGCTTCTTCTATACAATACACCTGCTCCTCCTTCCGAGACCGACTTAAGGGAGACTTCCTGACTTGAGAGTTTGAAACTGGAAATCCTAACTTATACTAATATAGGTTAAGCCCCTGCCCGGGACTATCTTCCAGACTCCTTCGAATCAGTGGCTATCGTACCTTTTCGGTAGGGAGAAAGAAAATCAAATTACCAAACTAGATATCATACTCGGGCATGCTCTTACTTGATGGGCTAAAGCTGAAAAAGGAATTGCAAAAGCGTCACTGTACGGGCGAATCAACCTTCCCTCTACAATCAGACTGTTTTTCCTAAAGTTTATATTTCTATAGCGTCTTCCATTTTTTGAGTACTTAATAAATATAGATAAAATCAAAAGACTTGGATTTCATTCAGGTGCTTAACATCACTGGATTGCATTGACCCTTGCTTCAACAGAGCTGAGGAACTTCCCTAATGCCATATGTCATTCTTCTGTACTTCGAAGGACTGCATCCTGGCTTGAAGGTTAGGCCAGCTGCTAACAGAAAAAGTACAGGGTTTGACCAACGTACGAGGCTTTCGAGACTGGCTTGTTAAAGGTGCTTGCCCGCGGCTATTCGTAGATCTGGAGTTCTATAGCCGATTGTGCTACTTTCAATCCTTAGTAGCGGGTATTAGGTGAGAGGGCGCCTATATCATAGCTGTTACTGTGCTTTCTGGATACCTTTCCATGCTTTAACAAGCCAGCTACGCACCTTGCTCTTCTCTTATAAGCAAGTAGCTTTTATTTGGGAATAAGCTGGAAGTAAAGTAGTATGTATGAGTTGAAGTGAAGGGCGCTAGTAAGTAATAAAAAGTAGAGCGGAACACTGTTGGCTGAACAAAAGACGTATGACTTGAGAAAGTCAGATCTCCGATCTGTTGTCGGGAAAAGGAGCTCCAATGGTACTTTAGAAGAAGAATAATAGGGACTAATAGGAGAATGCAAATAATAGTTTTAGCCAAACCCAGGTTTTGAGTTGACTTCTAGTTCTGGACCGATGGGAACTCCTACTCATAAATAAAGGAGTAGCTTTTTAGCTTCCAGCTTCTAACACCTTTTGGGACTCTAAGCTAAGTAAGGATCGGAAATCCAGGCTTTTGAGTTTGTAGCTAGGCAGCTACTCTCTAGCTTCCAGCTATTCTTCCTTCTCTTATGGGACTTGAAGCCAAGTAAAGGCAGCTTGCTGTTGAGTTATAGTCTTTACTTTAAGATATGGGACTTACTTAGGCGGGGAACCTCAGTTAAACAAACTAGTAATCTAATCAGTCATCTAATCTTAGGCTTCGCTACCTGACTTATCAGCCAGCAAGTAAACTACCTAAACCCCCCTGAAATCTAAGTAAGGAGTTGGCAGCGTTTCGAGCTAGGAGTTGAACCACCGTAACGTATTAGGCCCAACTTTCCCCATGTTCGGGCGTAGAGTCGTTAGGCGTCTTGTTTCACTCTCTTGCTCCGGTGTCATACTGTTGTTAAGGCGTGTTGGCGTCTTGCTAATACACCTCCGGAATTAAGTAGTTGAGGCAGGCGTTCACCTCCTGTCACTCTATCCCTGCTGCTGCCCTGTAAGAAGGAACGTCATCAGTTCCAGAGCCTATTCGATGTAATCTTCCTTGTCCTCTTCTGAAAAAACCTCCTATTCCCCGTACAAAAACTATGGCAGCCAAGAGCGCTGCTTATTCCCCTTCATGTTTAGATGCTTCCTGTACTGCTCGATGCTTTGAATAGCCCTAGTTCCAGTTAGTTCATACTACCCGCCCTCGCTTACTTGCCTGCTGGCTTAATGGCTTTCCTTATTGGGATTTCTTTCCTATTGCTTGTCTTTTTCTTAGACAGAGAAAGGACTTCGATCGATCAGTGAAGAGTAGAAAGAATTCCATGGACACAGGTGAAAGAACAAGATCTGGCACTGGCAGCGGAGAAGCAGAGTGACAACCAGCCGGGAAAGAAGCTCGGGTTGGTTGATCAAGCGTAGCCCTCAACTTCTCTTTTTTTCACGGACAAGGCTAATCAAAGTAGAATCGAACTGAAAGACGGAAAGCACCAACCGCAGGCATACGAACGAATTGCGGAAAGTCAATTGTGTAAGGTCCAGCTATGAGGGAAACTAATCGACGGCTGTAAATACGTGGTTTGAGTGAACGGTTGCATTCGTCGATGACCCGTTAGGAGGGCAAAGATGTTTAGGCCCAATAAGAGGGCGAAGCCTTTGATTTGAAAGTCGCTTTTTTAGGGTCCCGTGACGGGGTAGGCATATTATCTCACTGTTGGAAAGCTCACAACTGGTTGTCTTACATCAGAGATTTGTATCGCGAGTTTCCTCTTTGCCAAAGAGGTCATTCGCTTGAAGAAGAAGTCCGGTCTCCTCTTTACTGCCCTTTATTTAAAGCAGTGTTCCGTGTGTTTGATGCAATATTATGCACAACACTTGGGAGAAGAGACTGGTTCGCTTCCTATTCAGGTGTCTCTGACACTACTTGACTATTCGGGCTGCCGAGGATCATTCCACCTTTTCATCGTCAAATGATAAGGCGGCGTGACTCTAAGGCGGATCTAATAGTTAAAATAATATACTTTTATTTGTTCTCATTGGCAAAATTAGTTGAGCTGGCACCAGCACGCAAGACATTTAAGTCAATGACCCAAGCAGGTACATCAGAGAGCACCACTAACCAAGATGAACTGGAAAGAACATTTCCAGCCATTCAGATTAGTTATGTGCCCGCTGTGTCACGAATCCCTGTTTATCAGGGAATATCGTGGGAGCCCACTTGGAAGTCACTTCCTAATACTTTTAGTGTAGGTGCCAAGCCGGCGTTGGTGACTGCCCTAAGATTTCCTTAACGCTTTTCTTTTAAGCGAGAAGGTTGGCACAACACAAAAGAAGATGATTTTAAGCCCTCGCGCTTATTTATAAACTTAACCACGGAAAGCATTTGAGCAGGGGCAAGCCGTATGCGGATTCAATCGCTGCAGAGTTTTGAGCAAGAACAACGGGCCGCACACCAGGATTTCATCTTGCTACTAGAGAAAACCGAAGGAACACACAAAGCAAACGAAGAATAGGGCACGGATGCAGAAGAGCGCTTCACACGAGCAGGGGAATAGCAAGGGGAAGAAAGGGAGAGCCACGATGTGTCGAACAATGGGCCCGATCATACTATGAGAACTATGATAATTGATCATACCCGTGCCAGAACGATTTCTTTTTTTATACCAACTTTTTTTGGGCCTTCAAAAAGATTCTGACGGAAGCGCCTTTCGTTTTTTAATGATGGAAATAGAACGTCGAGACTTGCCTCTTGGCTACTTCAAAGTAGTGGAAGGAAGTGACCCGCAGAGGCTTCTTTAGATCGTTTCACTCGTGCTTCTGTAGAAAATCCAACTATTCTATAGCCTCCCCTTGGCGCGCACCGCACCCTTCGCTATGTTATTAAACGAATGAGACAGCACTCGCTCAGATGTCCTCTCTTCCCTTCTCTAGGCTTCATCCCCGAAAGATCAACTGGCGCAAGACAAGCACACTCGTCGGCAATCAAGATAAGGAACAACCATCGAAGAGGAAGGAAAGCGCTGTTGTAGGCACTGGTCTTTGAGATTAGAAAACGAACTCGTATTCGGGATCGGTTGGTAGCAAACAAAAGAAACTGGTTCCGGCAACAGTTGCTCGTTCGGCAACAGGACCCGCCTTTGTCCCTTCAAAAGCCAAAGAAGTGCTTTTCCGTCTTTCCACTCTCATCTAAGTTTTGGTTTCCTCTAGTTTCGAAACCTCTGCTTCCAGTGAAAATGCCCTACCCCCGAGAAAGTTGGTGAGGCGCTTGCATTAGAAAGCGCTTGGTAATCCAGAATGAAAGCGAGTGAGTTTCTGGTGCTAGTGCTGCCCGGCTGCTCTAGGTGCCTAGATGCCGCTATATGGATGGTTTCACGGACCCTTCGTATATCTCTTTGACTGCATCCTTAATTGGATTAGGCGCTTGCGTTAGGAGGCGGGTGGGGTCGGAAGTCATGGCTGTTTCCCCCTCCTTCTTTAGGGAACAAGTCCTTGGCAAAGATGGTACCGAACCCGACCTATCTGGAAGAAATGATCCCATCGATTCTCATTCTCAAGCTGAAGCATAAAAAAAAAGTACTTCTGAGAGAGCTACCTTCGCTGATGACAAAGACACAGAGGCAAAGATCTCGTGGAAATGTCCCGCCAACAAATAGAAAGAAGGTTAGCCCGAGTTGGTTTAGGTTCTTTTTCATTGGCATGTGATAGGGCGGGGTGGTCTACCGGTGAGAGCCAGAAGGGAAAGACATACATGGCACCAATCCAATCTCAAGAACTCTGATTCAACCATTTCTGTGTCGCTGACTGGGGTCTCTCCCCCTCTGGGGAATCCATAGAAAGCAAAACAATTCCATAAAGTGACAATTCCAGCTATTGCTGTCGGTCTCGATTCATTCTCTTTTCTAGTCTGATCATGGCATGTGTCACGCTCATCTATTCTATAGTCAAAGCAGGAGCCCATCCTTAGCAACGTGCCCCGGTTGTCATGTTTGTGTTTGTGTGTGTCTGAATGTCTGAGCTCCTCGTGAATTGCCTTCTTCGAGGCATGATCCGGGGCGGGATTTCACTCTTCAATGGTACCAGCACGGGCCCTTTGTCGATATGGGTCATCCTTAGTATACTAAAAAACTCCGTTTGGTGGGTCTGAAGTCAAGACCAAAATCTCCTCTTTTCGGAAGAGCGTGAAAATTTTAATTATAATTATATGGTAGGGAAATGGGTCCTTCCGACCCTTGGGGCAGGGTACTTGGGATCAGAAAGGCTTGTTCTACGCTTTAACAACTGAGCTTCACGGCGATCCTCGAATTGGGAGGAAGAGAACCAGCACCTCTTCTAAGCTACGTGAGTGCGGAACATGCTCTCTTCTTGATCTCATCAGCATAGGCCGTTGAGTCGACGCCTGCCATACCAACCCTGAAAGGATCAGTCCCATGATGTCATTGATGAGTACATAAAGTTCGCGCTAGAAAAACAAGACTCGTAGGGAACCGCTTAGGTAGATCTTGGTGATATACTAAAGAGAACCAAATGAGCTTGAAAGCAGTTCGGCTCCGGTGGAGAACAACTCTTCCTCCTAGGCGGTAAGCTAGGAGGTCGAAGTCTAATTCCTCTTGGAAGGTCGCAGAGAACTCATACCGTACGTGTCGGCTTCAAGCTCAAGTGCTGGCGGTAGAGATAGATCCTGCTTTAGGGCGGCTAAGAAAGACAAATCCTTCTTCGTCGTAAACAAACTTTACTTAGAGAGTTTGGCTAGTGAAAGTCAGAACTAAAAGCGAGCCCAGAAGAGCGAGTGGACAAAGCCTGCCCTTCAAGTACAGAAAAAGTTTCGCCTGCCGCCACCTTTCCTCTCTATTCATTCTCGGTTCGATTCTACACAATTCCTCTTTCCCCAAGCAAGGGCTGGTAAACTCGTTCCGCAGACTTATCGAGGCTATATTCTATACTAAATACCAATCGATCGAAAAGGACTTGAACCCCGATATCTGTAGATAGGTATCACCCGATCACATACGCTTGTGTTCTTGTTGCACTGTAGTACTGAGTCTTCACTTCCCAGCCCGCCTCCCTGACTCTCGTGTCCCTGGATCAGTTCACCAGGGAGAGCAATCGGTTAAGGTAGCAGTAAGAGTGGAGTAGTTCTTTCACGGCATGTTCAGAGAAAGACTTCCACGTACTAAATAGGGCATAGCTCAGAGCGAAAGAGTTCTTCCGCGGCATAGCTAGCTCGATCGTTCAATCGTCTTTGTCCTGCCTATAGCAAAAGTGACAAAACCTGATTTGACTCCAGGCATCCAAGATTGAAATTTCTTTGTCTACCCCTTTTTATATAAAGTCAAGTCGATTTTCCTTCAAAGTTACCCTTTTTATATAATGCCCAAAATTGATAGGTTTTGCCACCGGTGAGTTAAAACTTTCTTGATTCATGACCCCCACTCCTTAAGTAAAATGACTTTGTTGTCGCTATATGAGACAAACAATCGTGAGACCCTCTGCTTAAGGAAAATGGGCTTTAGTGCTCTGTCATATAGGTGTGGCTAGAACATTCTCAATCTCGGCATGCTACTCCTCGGGAGAAAGAGTTTCATTGGTTTGCCAGTAGAAGAGGAAGATCGAAAAGAACATAGGGACAGAGAGAACTAAGGGGTGCGGCCAACCACTTGCAATTTCGGTAGGAGATGAAATCCAAAAGACCATTATTAGCGTGTAGTAGATTGGTCCGAGTGCGTGATATGCCAGTCGAGAAGAAATCCCATCAATAGATTGAACGGTAGATAAAGGTCATCCATCTGGATGAGAGGGGTAGATCGTGCGGGTTGAGATGCCGCTATCCTAAAAAAGAGTATCGAATGGTCTTCTAGCCGAAATGAGAAGTAGCTGCTACAGCGAGACATAGATAGTTAGATGCGCCACACATAGTAATTGCGTACATTCCCCTAGGTGGCACCGGATAGTTAGTCGTCTCAACCAATTCCTCTTTTTTACTCGTTGCATAGCAAAGGGTTTTTGTCCGGCTGTTGGCTGACTACTCACCGAAGAACGAGCGTTATAGCGATCGCTTTTTCTATCGGTATCTACTCCGAGAAAGAAGAGATTGGTCGGGGTTTTCACCAGGCAGCACCTACCCAGTTATATTAACTCATGAGGATGGTTTGTGAAGATGAACTGCTCCTCCCCAGGAGAAAGAAGGGTAGGGTGAGTCATTCCTATCTATTCCTTGGTCGGTAATCCCTCTCTCCGTCTTAATTCCACCTTTTTTTCAAAACTCGGGGATACTTTTGACATTCTTTCCATTCCACGGTACTTAGGCACTTTACTTCAAGGTCAAGGAGAGCAGGTATCTTTTGAACTAGTGGCTCTTTAGCCATGGTTTCCGAAGCGCTAGCTTTCGAAGAGTTTTGACTCTTCAGTTATGGTAGGAATAATTATTCTATATATTGGACTGGCAGAGTCCATTTCGGTAAATGGTTTCAATATAGATCTATATTGATAAGTACACAACGAAAAAAGATAATGCAAGGATGAGACTGAGTTCGGCGCAGAATGAAGAAAACGCGAGCAAAACGTTTTCGGATCTTTGCAGAATCAGAGGTATTGAGCGCAGAAGAAGAGGTATTGAGACTGGCATGCAGGGGATGGGATTTACATCCTAGTAGAAAAGAGCGATGCAGCATACAGAGAAGATAGCTTTGTAGGACGAACAGAGTATTAATAGGGAGAGCGAAGGTACGAAGTCTGAGTGCTAGCGAAGGCACTTTTCAGTGCTAGCGAAGGAACCTAAATATTCGTGAGAGCGAAGGCCCTTTCATCGTCAGTGCTAAATAAGAGTATTAATAGGGCGCCGCGAAGGCCCTTTCATCGTCAGTGCTAAATAAGAGTATTAATAGGTTTTGGCGCCGCGAAGGCCCTTTTCAGTGCTAGCGAAGGATTTGTACGAAGTGAGAATGTATCTAAATCGAAGTTCCAATTCGGTTAATAAAGGATAGGAAGGAAGGAGCGAAGCAAGCGAGGGATGACCGGGGGTTATCCTGAGTGAAGCGTAGCGGTGTGAGCGAAGGTACGAAGTCTGAGTGCTAGCGAAGGCCCTTTAATCGTCAGTGCTAAATAAGAGTATTAATAGGTTTTGGCGCCGCGAAGGAAGCTTACGAAGCTAAATAAGAGTATTAATAGGGCGCCGCGAAGCTAAATAAGAGTATTAATAGGGAGAGCGAAGCAAGCTCTTACTAGCTGGGTAGTGCCGTAAGAGTGAAGCGTAGCGGTGTGAGCGAAGCGATGTGATTGCTAGGAAGTAATCACGAGATGAGCGGTGAGGCGTATGCTCTCTTAATAAAGAACAAAAGGCGGCGCGCTGTGGCATGCATGTCAAGAAAGAATGACTGCAGCTAAGTAGAAGGATCTATAACAAATATTCAAGCAGTTTATGTACCACACTGGACGAAACCCAGTTTCAATGGTATCTGGCGGTAGGCTCCTTGGGTATACGGATCCAATTAACCGATCGATGGAAGATTTTTTACATTGATTAGTCGGACCAATGCTACTCATTTTGATCTCAGCTGCTTTGTCTCTTTCTCGGGTACATCTCATACATACAAAGACTGGAGGAAGGAACTTCGCCAATGGTACTTCTTCAAGCTCTTCCTCGCAGTCAAACTACTTCTATCTTTCAGGTGTAGAGGGAAAGGAGAGTCTTAAGCTGCAAGCATGAGTGAGACTGCTATTACCATGTCCCTAGCCTGGTTCCTTCTTTGTTGCCTTCCTCTATGCCCGACAGAGAAAACTTGGTGCTAATCGGGGAAATCCTTTCCACAATAGAGGAATTTGAAGTATGAGACTAGACTCACTCTCTACAATTGGATGAATCGAAAGAAAAACACGATTAGCGATTTCCAAAAGAGACCTATTACCAGCCTCTATGAGGTGCAACAATGGAAGATCTAGGAGACTTCGCACTTATGATGGAAGGCGCAATTCTTTGCGACTGACCAAACTCTGCTCTGTCTTTCCTGGCTTCGTTGCCTCCTTTAGGAGAGTCATAGTGAGAAAGACGGAAAAAGGTGCTTGCAGGGAATATGCCCACTGAACTGACTTATCCAGGTACCCCACTTTCACAAATGTTCCGACTTCATCTTCGGACTGTCCTACCCAACGATTGATTCTGGCCAAACTCTCATTAGAGAGAAAGTCGTCGACCAATTGCCTCAAGCGCAGTGATGAAGTTCGGTAGCGAAAGAAAGAGAGCTAGTACAGAGAAAGGGACTTATTTTGGTCTCGAAGAAAGCCAGACTAGGCCTCGTTCTGGCCCACGCCCGTCTTTTCGTCTTCTTCGGCTTGGAAGAGCTCACCTTCATAACAAAGTGGTTGAAAAAGCCGGAACTGATGGACTCACTCTTGCTCATCGGCTAACGCCCGTCTTCTTGACCATCCTGACGAATCAGGAGTTGGAAATCTCTTATAAGCCCCTGCAGCTATTGAGAGTGCCCTTCTAGTTTAAGTTTGAGATTCAGTAGAAGTGGGGCCTTATTTCAGCCTTTGTTCAAATTGGAATTGGACTTGCAGAAGCAACTTCGCCCTTCGCTTCCTTATAAGAAATTATAAGCAACTTCGCCCTTCGCTTCCCATTCGCCCTTCCTGTCATCTTTCTCTTTCCAAGCAGTCTCCGTATCAGTAGTCTCTTGATGTTCATTTCTAAGGAGAAATGCATCTAGTCGCAAGCGCCTTTTGCCGGCGAGAGAGTTCAGTAGTTGAACCTTCACCACAAGCGCCTTTAGAGCCAGTGGATGAGAGTCTAATTCCTGTTATTGCAAGTGTATCACGAGTAGGCGTTCCCAGTGATTCAGTTATAGAACTACTTTGAGTGCATCCAGTTGCTACTTTCTTTATAGCTTCACTCTATCTTAGTTCTCTTTCGGACAGTGTAGCAATAGTGTATAGCCTAGGCTTTTTTAATATAAATCATAGGACTACAGACTAAAGTATGGAATACAATCTATTTTAAAATTCTTATTCTAATGACTAAGAAAGAGTCCCCTATTTCTCTCTATACCAATATCAGTCTAAGTATTTGTCTTCCTAAATCCAGTATTTCTTTTTTTAGAAGTTCTCTCAGTCACAGAAAAAGTGAAAATAGACCGAGTAGAAGTGGGTCTTTCAGTTCCTTTCCCAGGCAAGCTACTTGATCTTCTTTTCCCTAATTTGCAGGAAAAAGTGATCCAGTTCCAGTTCTAGCAAGGGCTAGAGCAAAGGTCAAAAGGCTAGATAGGTCAAGGGCGGCAGGAGGCGGGATATCCATCAAGTCATCGCCAATCAAGTGGCTAACGCCTGTGCTAAAGCTAGTTCCAGGTGGGGTTTGAGCTTATGCCTTTCCTGCGGAACCTTAACTCGTTCTATAATTATACTCTTATAAATATGGGCTCTTTCCTTTCTATCTGCCTACTCAGTGTGACTAATATGTACCTCCTGAGGTTTGAATTACCCTTCACTGCTTGGTCCCTTCTTGGCATGGTGGTTCTTCTCGGTTTGAAAGAAGAAATCTCACCTCGCCCGTTGCCTGCACTAAGGGGCAATGAAGTGATTAAAAGCAAGCAAGTCATGCCTCGACGGAAAAGCCCTTATTAAAGGCATCAATGCACTAAGCGACGATCCCATAGTGGTTCAGTAATCGGATGCTCTTTCCATGCTTCCTTTGATACAGTCAGATGCCGCAAATCCTATGTTTAAAGCCAGGGCAAGAAGTTTCAAGCTTGAAGACAAGTTTCGTACGCACAACAGCAAAACTATTTTCTTTCGTTCCCCCTAGGTAGTTATCCTGAGTGAAGCGTAGCGGTGTGAGCGAAGCGATGTGATTACTAGGAAGTAATCACGAGAGGACTTTATTTAAGGGAGGCACTCTTGCTCTCGCTCTCTTAAAGAACAAAAGAAAAGGCGGCGCGCTAAGCGGTGGTTATATTCGTATTAGACGTCCCTTGCTTCTCTATAAACAGAGGAAAGGCAAAAGCAGGGGGCTACTTACTCCTTTATACTTAGCGAGGGAAGTTTTTGCTTCAACTCTGCGAAGAGGGAAGCGACTGACTCATAAGATAGATTCTGCATGCCCCTAGCTGATCGATATAATCCATTCAGCAACGCGTGCTCTAAACCTACAGAAACCAATGCGACAGGCTACTCGAAGAAAGAAGACTCAAGACTCATAAGGACAGGCATAAAGGAAAGAAAGATAAAAAGTCGTAGGAACTCCTCTCTATAGGAAGGGATTCGACTGCCTTTCACTCCTACTCTCTTCATACAAGAGATTCTACGGAGCTAGCCATGCCAAGAAGAAAGCTAAGAGCAGACAGAGGCAGCTGCAATGCTGCGAATCGGTTGCAGCTCTTGCTCGCTCTTCGTCTAGAAGCACTATTCGGAGCTACATGACTCAGGGATCCAGAAAGTCCAGTGGCTACATCTAGCTATCTGAAGGTAACTTGTCCTTATACCACTAGAATAGATAAAGGAAGGAAGTTTGAAACACTACAGGTAAGAAAGATATTCTTCCCCTTGCGCCTAGCAACAGGAAGACTAAGGCTAGCTATCCGCCTTCGCCCCCTTTCTGGCTTCCTTGCTTGGTTCCCTTCCTTGCCTATAGGGTGACTTAGGAAAAGCTAGGGTTTACGTCCTATGTTGCGCACTTAAGAAAATCAATCAACGTAAATGCAAAAACATGAAATTATTGGTCGGTCTTATGAGAAGGATAGGCTGGCGCCCAAGCAAGAGAGGTAGAAGCTCCTTTCTCTAGACTTTGACGGTTTGGGTACGCAGGACAGCGAATCCAATTTTAAAAAAGCGCAGTAAACCTCGCATTTAAGCACACTTCCTCTCATAATCGTAGCCGTCTAGCTAGCCTTCCTGCTTCCGTTCTTCTGTCTAGGTTCCTTGTTGCAAGGCCGGGTTTAGGCGTTTTATGTCCCATCCCGGCCAACAAGAGCGCAGTGAGCGGAGTAAGGCCCTACCACTTAACTAACTAGTCCGGAGCAGAGCAGAACCCTTGGCTCTATGGCCTCTGGGGACAAGGCGAGCCCGCTTCGCCCCCTTCGTTTCATCATTACGGGGTTTGATCTCTGAAACGGTGTACCAGACATGCTGCTTTGGCAGGAGGGAGGTCTTCTCTGAAAAAGGGGCTGCCCTGCTCTGCTGTGGTGTCTAGTTGCGCCTGAGAACTGTTGAGACTGAGCCTTAATCTCTCTCTCTCTCTCAGCGCCCCTAATCTTTCAACTATAGATATTGGGGCTTCGCTCCTTAAATAAGTTAATCAGTCAGTAGCGGAGTAGTCCAATTTCCTAGCAGAAGAAGCCTGTTTCGCCTTGTCTAGGTTACGCTTTACTACCAAAGACTACTCAGAAAGGGACGCTTTGTGTGCGCTCTCCGGAAAGGATGTTTCGCTCCCTTTTTGTCTACCAAGTCCTTTTGCCTCTTTCCGATTGACTGAAACAGGAATAGCCCCCTTATGAAAGAGCCGAACATTGAGTCTTTGCTCTCGTCCTTAGCTCTCCCTTGGAAGTCTTCGCTTTCTTCCCTCGGTCTAATTCTCACACCCCCTAGATCTTCGTGGGACCAACCTATCCCGAAGACGGGGTTTGTGCTACTCACTAGTTCCCGTGCGAGATGCTCCGGCCTTCCGAACCTTCTCCCAATGTTCTATGGATTTCCAACCCTATTACATCTGATCCTCTCCCAACTGCGGATAGTACCGGTCTCGAGGGACCAACGCACCTCGCAAAGCGCGTCGGGGAAGGTTCACGCACCTCAGTCCAAGCCGGTCTATTTTGAATCTACCTAACCCTGACGGAACGTAACTATAAAGAGTGTGAGGGATCATTCCTATCACTCCCTTGCGGGACAGTTGAGCCTCATGAATAGCCTTCCATCGAAAAGACAAGTAATTTGATGTGATATCTACTTAAATTACCTTGGGTAATTCTAGGTATACATTAGAAGTAGACTACTTAGTCATGTTAGTCATGGGCAGAATGAGAGGTAGTGGCATGCATGGCAAGCGTGCGGGATCCGCCGAGCAGAGAGGGCAGGAGCACCTAACGAGCTAACTCTAAGAACTCACTAACGTTAATCAATAGTTAGCAGGAGTTAATTAGAGTGTTGTCTTAGTATAGTAGTTCGTCAGCGAAGCGCTGTGATTGCCGTCTCCGCAAGCACGAGATGAGCGGTGTTAATGCGTAGCTAACTTCAGACGCGTATGAGCGAAGCGCAGTGATTGCGCCTATTTAATTATTTGCAAGCACGAGCTGAGTGAGTCAGCAAGCACGAGCTAATGGCATGCGTAGCTAACAAAAGAGTTAATTGGTATTTCGCACGAGCGGTGTGACAGATATACTTGCAAGCGAGGCGCAAGTTCAGAGAAGTTCCGCAAGCACGAGCGGTGTGAGCGAAGCGATGTGATTGCACCTATTTGCAATCACGAGAGGACTTTATTTAAGGGAGGCACTCTTGCTCTCGCTCTCTTAAAGAACAAAAGGCGGCGCGCTAAGCGGTGGGATGCAAGAAAGTAGCTAGATAGTTAAACAAGTCAATAGCAAGCACGAGCGAAGTGATTGCAATGCTTCGTTCGCAAGCACGAGCGTGGCATCAAAATCTTTCCTCGGCCGATTTAAATCCTTTCCGGCGCATGAAGACGATTCTGCCGCCCTACCACTTCCCACTTAGCTTTTGTTCCTGTTAAATTGAAGACATGTGCGCTGCCCACGAGCTCATATAGGCTGTTTCTGATTATGGAGCTCATAAGGCATGACATCCTCCAAATCTGCCTGCTTCGTCCCTGATTACTCTTTAATCTCTTGCCAGTTCTGCTAGGTACGTAGTTTCATCCCTTTCTTCGCCTGTAGGGCTTAGAGACTCTTCTCCCCAAGCAGAAAGAACTGGGATCATGCACGGCTTGTTCCCAAGCATCGCTTAAGTGCCAGTACTCGGCATCACACTGGTCTTGGTTTCCCGAAATCATTCTAACCCGGAAGTCATCCATCACTACAATAGAAAAGTGGGTCCTTCCCCCAGGGCTATTAGATGTAAGGCCAGCATTGGGACCAAGGTTCTGAAAGATTCCGCCTTTGAAACTGCTATTTGCAAAGTCTCGATCCCCCTTTTGATGAATTACATCCAGCCTGGGATACTTGGTTCCATTCGCTCTATGGACATTGATTCGAACGAAATTCCTGCTCTGCGCTTTCATTGTATTTATCCTCTGGTGTTCTCAAGGAGGGATTCCTTTGGTCTGTCTATGGGCGGTCCCCTATTGTAGGTATTCCCACGCATTATGTGCGGGCTTGAAAGAGAGACTGAAATTCCAATAATGTCACACTACGGGCCAACTGGTCGGGAAAGAAAGGCGCTTGCGAACTCTTTTGAATATCTAGTTTGTCCTGAGACTGAGACTCTGACCCCGGAGCTGAGCCTATAGAAAGTGCTTACCTATAAACTACTCGGACAATTGGAGGAATGGGACCAGATTACCTTAGCCCTAGAACAGGCTTGCCGGGATAGAAAGCTATTCCAACTCCGAGGCGCGTAGCGATGAGTTGTTAGACGCGTAGCGTTGACTAAACACAAATTTAACGTTCGCTTTTAATCCGTTTTCTTGCTCCTCGAGTCTTCGCCGATCTCTTGCTCTCATATGTGCCTTTCCGTGAAGCTTCCACTGCTACCCGGATTCCATCCCTGCTGTTTACTTATCCCAGGAAGAAATGCAGCATCTCTCCGCGCCTCGATTGATGAGGCCTAAGGACTGCCTTTTTGTGCTTTGCTTGAAGTTCCAAGCCTTAGGTCAGACCTACGATTAGCGGGATAAGCGCCATACTTCATTCACTAATGCAGTCTATTGCTCTCCTTGTCCTCTTCTCTGCCTATTCTTCACCCGAAAGAGCCAACATTCAATGCATGCACCCGGACCTTCTCAATCCCATTCGTACCATGTCTACTTCTTGACTATTGATCATGTCGGTGAATCGGAGAATCGTTAAATGCTTCTTCTTGCCGCTTAAACTTTCGACTAGGGCAGCAGAAAGAAAGGCCAAGGCGGCGAGCCAGCCGTATGGTCAGAAGAGCTTATAGAATCGAAATTCTAAGGAATGGAGGAAGAAATTGAATATTGTATTCCGCTCTTGTGGCTGCTCCTCCCGTTCTGCTGAGCCAGCTACTGTGCTTGCTGCTTCTGGCTCCCGATCTTTGACCTCAGGGTCCTTTGCTTCTCGTTACCAGTGCGCTAATCACTTGTGTAATCCCTTGCTTGTGTAAGATAATCTCTTTGTTAAGGCCAGGACTATTCCTTATTTGAAGTTCTCTTCCGTTCCGATGTCGGTCCAGTGGCAGTTGCCAGTCTGGAGTCTCCAAGATCAAGATCAGTTATTTCAGGGGCATAATAATCCGTTGAGTCGGGGAACTTTATACTGAAATAGGTGGAGGCTCGGCTCAAGCTTCGGAAGAGGAGTTCACTACTAAAGAAGTTCAAATTAGGCTCACCTGATACACCTTCCGGGGCTCCCTATCTATTGATAGTTGTATAACCAACCTTGCTGTCCTAACCGGAACCAGGCTCGGCCTAACCCACCCACCAGCCTTCTCGTATTAACACACTCACGGATGAAATATGCAGAGAAAGGCTTCCTTTGCGAAGTTGAAGGTCAAAACAAGGCCTTGATCACTAGAAACGTCCCAACCAATGGGAAGCTCTATTTCGATATCTTATTTTCGAGGACATACATCCTTTTGATACACCGTATGATAGACTCATACTTAAGAGTAGGGTCTAACATGGCAGATATTTATATAAACCATTTATTCGTAGCATACCAGCATGCCCTTCTTTCTTCCAGTCTTTCCCGAGCGAAAACTGAGCACGAATTTCGATAAACTCTCACGTGTGAATGAGAAGAAAGCTCCTGCTTTGAAGTAGCACTTGATGAGGGTGGGGAAGGAAGAGCTGGTGTGGCGCGTCAAAGGCCCTCACGCAATGCCGCGCACAAGGAAGGGTGGGAGAATCATTCCTCCCCAGAAGGGTGCGGATATTATGGTCTGTAGCCAGAAGTCGAATTAGAAGCAACTGGGCATTTCCCCGACGAAGAAGTCTTTCTAACACGTAAGTTTAACAACTCTACTAGTCAGGAAAGAAGAGTAGTCACCTTCCTCGCCGATACTATGAGGGCTGCAGGTGTTTCGATCCCCCTAAGTATAGATTCTAATACGAAGTCGTATGTGTGCCGATTCCGATAAAAGAGAAGTAGAAGGTTTTGTCGATTAACCGCTTCCCCGAGACGACTAAATTAACAACAACTACTCTACTTCTTATGCGCATCTACTCAACTCAATGAACTCTTCTACTCCCCGCTTCCCGATTAACTAGTTCTTTATACTTATAGGCCGTCATTCTTGCGCACACCGCTACGCTTGTGATCACCATCAACCCGGCAATCACAGCGCTTCGCTCACACCGCTCGTGCTTGCTTCTCTGATTCTCTACTTCCTAGCAATCACTTCGGCTAAGTATAAGTCGTGCACGCACACCGCTCTGCTCGTGCTAACTACCCAGTTAGCCCTTCTCTTCGCTCGTTCGCCTCACTCTTTAGGCACGCGCGTTAATGCGTATTAGACTCGAGCGCCTTCAAGCTTCTCTTCGCAGCTATTGACTGTCTAAGTGAAAGCTTCTCTTCGAACGCCTCACTCTTTAGTCTCGTGTTAGCTGTCACGTTAATGCGTATTAGACGAATATTCGGTGAAGTATACTACTAGCATCATACCCGTTTAAGCATAGTAGCTCGTTCTTGCGAAAATATCGATAACGATAACGCGCGCGTTAATTCGAATGTGAAGTACTCATATGCTTGTAAATTCTTGGTGTAATACTCACTCTGCTCTAAATGTATGTAAATAGAAAGCGCAATCACTTCTTGCACGAACACCGCTACGCTTCACTCTGACTAACTACCCAGCTAGCCTAATTAATGACCTCGCTTGCTTCGCTCATCCCAGGCTTCCTATCTCCGCCCGCCAACAAGAGATAGCAGACCCTCATTAGTGGTTATGTATTAGCTTGACTGTAGCCTATCTACTTGATTTGAGGGAATGAAATGGTTTCTCTTCTCTTCTACTTATTATTGTGAGTGAGGAAATAAACAATAAGAAGTAGTGGCTAAAGGTAAGCTACCGGCGCTTGAAGGACTGCTCTCTCTTTCTTTATAGATGATAATTCCACGAGAATGGGAATTTGCCAACAACTTACATAGAATTGGATGGGCTTGCCTGCTTCTACGCCTTTTCCTTAAGCGCTAGTTCTGCTTGAACTGACTTTGCAGTTAGTTCACCCTTTTAATATCTACTCAATAGGAGCTGCTATAGAATCAATCAGGCTTTATTCCGACAGTGGAATCTAAGGCGTGACTGCTTTCTTTGCGTTATGGGATGCGTGTTTCATGCTTTCTTGGTTACTCACATAAGGAAGCTATCTCACGAAAGAAGCCCAGCGGAGTACATCCCTTCATTCCCTCGTTCGCATTGAGTGAGACTGGAACCTGCATCAACAACTTTCCTCAATGACTCTATTTCCCATGCTGCGCAAGAGCTGAGACAACAAGAAGAGTTCACGCCTCCCCGAACTCCTTAGCAGTAGCTGCTGGCCTAGCTGACACGCATAGTGATATACTAATAGCTTATAAGAAGAAGATTGCCAACTACGCGCCGAGGTGAGTTATTTGATAATAAGTCAATAAAAGAGTTATTTGATAATAAGTTACATGAAGTTCTCACCTGCGGATATACTGCTGTAGTCTCCTTACGCTGTTGAGGTCTTTATGTAACTAACTCTAAGAGTTGTTAGGCCTATCCCTAGCTCAGTGAGTTCCCATGCTTTGATCGAGGATCTTGCCGCTCTTGTTCTGAACTTCCTCGCATTAGCTCTTGTTCTTCGCGAGCTGACTTCGATGGCAGTAGCTTCGCCGAGCGAGTTGCTTTCCATGTATTTATATAGAAATACTATACTTATTGCTTGCGTATTAGTTCCTTGCTTTCCTGGAACATGTTCAATGTCTGCTTTTTCTGAACTAAAGGACAGCTTTCCTTGCCTCGAATAGCTAACGTAAGGGAACTCGCGCGGGATGCGGATAAAATCATATATAAGCATCGCCCAATCAATAGTTCAAGTCACACACTCCATCTTCGGAGGATCCTGGGAAACTCTTATTGCTTGGATGCCTATTGATAGTTACGGACTAGATCTTCTACTATAATAGATATTCGACTGAAGCTACTGGTCCCAGAGACAGGTGCCGGGCTTCGACGCTCCCCTCAACAACCTATCTAGTTAACGCGTTCTCTACAAGAAAGAAAGCCCCTCGCTCGCAGGTTTAATAACAAGAAAGAAAGCCCCTCGCTCGCAGGTTTAATATGCATCTTTCATGGATCGATAGACGGGACAGGCCAGCGCTATTATATATACCCAATGGCGAAGCAAGGATAATACCACGAGCTCACCTGAGCTTCGTTCATCGACTGTAAGATAACTGCAGGGGATTATAAGAGATTGCCAACGTAGTGCGTGCCCACACCGATCAAAATAATATAAATACCCGCTTCTTTCTTGCATCCCACCGCTACGCTTCACTCTGACTAACTACCGCCGCTAGCCTAATGACCTCGCTTGCTTCGCTCAGCTCGTGCTTGCTTCTCTGCAAATAATATAGGCTGCCGGAAGTCCACGCACACCGCTACGCTTGTGATCACCATCAACCCGGCAATCACAGCGCTTCGCTCACACCGCTCGTGCTTGCAGCGCAATCACTTCTCTTCGCAGCTATTGACTTGCATTAACGCATTTCTGACTTATATAGCTATGCTGAACGTAGTATATTAGTCTTGCTTCTCTTCACGTAGTATATTAGTCTTGCTTCTCTTCGCATCTATTGACTTGGCGAGACTAGGGAAGTTAGCTATTAACGCATATTTGTTAGCTATTGACTTGCACACCGCTACGCTTCACTCAGGATAACTACAACGCAAGATATTAGATAAGGCGCTTGCTTCGCTCATCCCTGCCTAAGAGTTAGCGTTCCAAGGGTATCCTAGGATAGTGATATACTTAGATTTCCAACTATGTGCTCCTCTCAGGCTTACCACCTTCAAATCCAATGAGACCGCTTTGCTAGCTATTGACGCTCGTGCTTCTCTTCGCAGGTATTGACTTGTCTGCTCGTGCTTCTCTTCGCAGGCGGGAACTCAATGAAAGAATTGAGTCTGCTTCTCTTCGCAGGCGGGAACTCAATTCAATCATTTAGCCTCGAATGCTAGTTCTTCTACATCCATCCCCTCTTGATATATAGTTCTTTTGACTACCTCATAGAGAACCTTGTCTGGCTTGACGGATGCGCTCTGGCGATAGAATTAGCTTCATCCTCACTCTCTGCTGGTGTACTGCGAATACAACTTGCTTGACACAAAGCCTACCTTTCGTTTATTTACGATATTATTGCATCCTTCGCTTCTCGTTGATTGATTCCTCTATTATCGTTAATTAAATAGAATCATTGAGCTTACGTTAAATAGAATCATTGAGCTTACGTTAGGCACGCTCTGTCCCTTCCCTCGTGGACGTGGGGTGACATCGGCTAAGTACTACAATTCCGAGCCTTACTTTACAATATATCTTTGGAAAAAGACCCTACTGCTTTTCCGTACCCTTTAGAGCAATATAGCCCTTACTACGGACAGCAGTAGGGTGTTTCTATTCCCTTCTCTATTACCCTTCCCTTCCCTTCACATTACCGTGCCCTTCCCTATCCGGCAAGTAGAGCTATAAAGCCCTTCCCTTCCCTTCCCTACGCTACCACGGCAGGTAAGAAAATTCCCGATAGAGATCTCCTATTGAGGATGCAAGAATTTCGTATTCAAAGAAAGCAATAATTTCGTATTCAAAGAAATACGAATGAATGGTGTTAAAAAGCGGATTTCCCCGATCAAAAGACGAACCATAATGCCGGTCTCTTCGAAAATGAGTACTCTTCATACGTTAAGAGTTTAATTGGCTACAAAGCGCCGACTCACACTTAGAGGAGTGGATGAAATATGAAATATGAAATATTTGATATTCAATATTTCAATATTTATTATCCAGGGTAAGGCAGATCGAAAATCCGAGGTTG